GATAAAGTAATATTTCCATTTATACATCAGAAAGGATGTCCCTTTTGAAGCCAGAAGGCATTTTCCTTGATACCGAACATAATGCAGAAAAGGTTCTTTGAAAAGCCATAGGATAACCCCAAAAACCTTAACTTTGACTTTTACTAGATATTTTAGCTTTCCGTAAAAATGGATTCGTTCAAGAAGGGCTCCAAAAGACGTTGATCGTAAATAAGAGGATTGCTTGCGTAGAATAACAAAAAGGGATTCGTATTCATATACAACAAGATTATATAGGAACAAAAAGAATCTTCGATTCCTTTTTGAAAAAGGGGAAATGGATTCTTTTGGCCTAATAAGACTATTCCAATTACGATACTCGTAAAGAAAGTATCGTAATAAATGCAAGGAAGAGGCATCTTTCAACCAATAGCGAAGAGTTTGAACCAAGATTTCTAGATGGGCAGGGTAAGGTATTAATATATCTAACACATAATTTAAATGTAAGAATTTGTCCTCTAAAAAAGGAAATATTGAATGAATTGATCTCAAATTTTGAGATTCTACTATTTCTTTTCCTTCTAGGGACGATATTAATAGTAGGGAAAATGGAATTTCCACAATGACTGCAAACCCTTCTGTTATCATTTGGGAATACAAATTCTTTTTGTGTTTGTGCCCAAAAATTTCATTTTGGTTCGAATCATTAACAGAAAGAATAAAATGATTCTGTTGATACATTCGAGTAATTAAACGTTTTACAATTAGTAAACTGTATTTCTTGTCGATCGCATTTTCCAACAAAATCAATTTATTTAAAGCATGATCATATGCAAATACATAAATATATTCCTGAAAGATAAGTGGATAGAAAAAGTTATGTTGCCAAGACCTATCTAGTTCTCTATGTCCTTGTAATTTTTCCATTTCAATTTAGACCGAAAACAAAAGTAAAAATAGAGGGTTTCTTGGATTATCAAATGATACATAGTGCGATACAGTCAAAACAAGGCATTTTATTACGAAAAAATGGATACCCCGGAAACGGGTAAATGCATCCGCGGACTTTTCTACCTTTTTCCATCTAATTGGTTTTTTTATTGTTTTTATAAGATAAAAGATGGTTAGAAATCCTTTATTTTTTCAACCCAATCGCTCTTTTGATTTTGGAATTAAAGTATTTTATCAATATACTCTTTCTTCTACACATTCATTTCCATCTCTTTAATGGAGAATGGATAATCGAATAGTTAGGATTCACTATAAAAAAACAAAGGATCCACTCGTGGGAGAATCCTTTCCCGCATCAGGCACTAATTTTTTTTAACGTCTAATTAGATCGGGAAATCATTCAAATTATGAAGATAAGCTGGTTGTTCTTTCTTTCCTCAGAATTTGAACCCTAGGGCTCGATCCATTTATTCAATCGACCCAACTTTGCTTTGAAGTCCTTTCGTTCCCTTCCAAAAATTCAAATAGAATTTTGTACCAATTTGGTAAGAATGAAATATTCTCCGAATTTTATATTGATACGACATGCTCTTTTTTCCATTCATTTCCGTTCAGGATCAGTCGTGGTCTTATAAACTAAACTCTACCGATGATGTAGACGAATTCCTTGCTTCATCCGAATATGTAAAAGATTGTAGCCGCACTTAAAAGCCGAGTACTCTACCATTGAGTTAGCAACCCGAAAAAGAGATATGTTATGTAGATACAATCGAGATAAAAATAAAATGAATTGGAATCAAAACTTTGAATTAGCAAGAAATCGAAACAAAAGTTGCTAATTGAGTCAGAACTTAAAACCAACCAGATCCGATGACAATACAAAAAATTTTTAGAGAAAATACATTTTTAAAACAAATATTCTCCATTTTTTGGATACAAATTATATATCGCAAAAAATTCAACCTATTTTTGGGGCGGAAGACAGAAAGAAACCATTTCATTTTTTTTTATTTCATTATTTATTTTGACTTCAAAATTGAATTATATTTGTTCAATATACTCTTGTCAATATGAATATTAAAAAAATTAAACTTACAATTTTAAGTACAACGTAGAAAGAAAAAAATGCAAATGAAATTCGAAATACAACTTTATTTTTAATTTATTTTTAGAATATTTTTAGAAGGAGAAATATATATAAATAGAAAATAGAATAATATATTTTACTAATATATATATATTTTAAGATTTTAATTATTATTAACGTAATTAATATATAAAATATATAGAGAGATTTTCGTTAGTTATTAGTTAATAGAATAATTTTATTATTATTATTATTTTATAGTATTATTAATATTAAAATTATAGAAATATGATATTGTATATATCGTATTTTAAAAGCGAAGTACAAACAAAAGGGAAATATATAAGAAAATTTTTGTGTTGGATTGGCACTACATAAAAAATAGACAGGACGAGAATAAGGAATAAAAAAATTCTACCAAACTACCACCACATTATCTTTGTTTTTTAGTTCATTAAGTGAACTTTGTTTGATTAAGGCGAAATTCCTTAAAAACCTCCGCCCTCTTGAAAATATCATAGACAGTCTCTGTAGGTTGAGCACCTTTTTCAAGAAAATCTAGAATAGCAGGAACATTTAAATAAGTTTGATTTTTGATCGGATCATAAAAACCCACTTTCTGCAAATCTCTTCCCTCTCTTCGGGACCGAACATCAATTGCAACAATTCGATAGACGGCTCATTGGGATAGATTAGATCAACAATACCCCCCCTGGAAACGTATAGGAGGTTTTCTCCTCGTACGGCTCGAGAAAAATGATTCAAGGTTTAGGTATATAAATAATTAAATAAATCCCTAAAATACTGAAATGAATTAAACTACGAATTTAATCCTTGTCATTTCTTTATTTCCTAAAAAATCATTTGTATACTCATAACTCAAGTTGAATAACTCTTAAATAGCTCAAAAGAAAATCCTTTGGCATTTCATTTATTGAGCAGTCTCAAATACCCTTTTGTCTCATTTAGAATCCATTTGAATTCGGTATTCTGATCCAAATCCAATTATTGCGACAATTAACAATTAGAAAGGGTATTTTCTTGTTCCGGAAATCTTTATCTTTTTTTTTTGAATCATTGGGTTTAGACATTACTTCGTAGATTTTGAATCCTTTCAAAAATGGCAGCAACATGCCTTTTTGTTATTTCTTTCTATCAAAAAATCAAATCATACGAACGGCGGATTCCCCACGATATATATCGAATAAGGTCTTATCAATTCCAACAAAAGATTTGATTTTGGGATTTGAAACTTTTTTTTTTATTTTAATCCTTTCGATTTCTCTGTCAAAGATATCCTTACGAAGTTGTTAAAACTTATTGATTAACACTAACCCTAGACCCTTCTCTTTTCCCTTGAGAAATAACTCAATACTTTACTACTCGAGCTCCATCATGTACTAGTTCCATTACATCCGAACAAAAAATGCAATGCCGCTTCGAGTGGAACAGAGCAAAGGATGTCGAGTCAAGAGCATCCTTTCTTATAGAATAGAATGATGGATATAAGAATCCACACCAGATCATGTCCTTCAAGTCGCACGTTGCTTTCTACCACATCGTTTCAAACGAAGTTTCACCATAACATTCCTCAAATTTGGAACCGGTATGCGGTTGATTCAATTATGGAATCATGAATAGTCATTGGTTCAGTCAGGACAGTCAATACATATATATTATATGGAATATATCTTAAGTTATTATTTAGTAATGGAATGTTAATTTTTTTTACAATTTACAATACAATAAAAATAAAGATGACATCGCTAAGCAATCAAAATCTATCTTTCTTTTTGAGTTTAATATAATAAAAATAATCAATAAAATAAATCGAAATTGAATAATATATTAGATTGGTATTAGATTGGAAAAATCCAAGTTCGTTTCCAGGATGAAGCAAAAAAAACTAAATTAACTTCGTAACTTCTTATTTCTATATTATATATGTCTATATTATATATGAATATTTATAGAGGATGTATATCTGATTAAAGGAATACTTTTTTTTGGAATTCAAATTTGATGAAATGTGAAAAAAAAAAAAAGATAAGATTCATTTTCGTTAAAATCATTAGTAGTTAGTAGAAAGAATACAATTCTATTTTAAACCTTATAAACAGAAAAATACAATCTTAAATTACATATATTCTGGGACGGAAGGATTCGAACCTCCGAATAGCGGGACCAAAACCCGATGCCTTACCACTTGGCCACGCCCCAATTCGATTTCTATTCAACATTAATAAACCCTAATATTGTTATTGATTGTTCGTCAATTCCAGCCTAACTATCAAAACAAAAAAAATCAACTTGATTCTGTTGTTAGAATTTTGACACGTGTAGATATAGAATTCAAATGAATTTATTGATCATTACACAGAATTCCATTAAGATATTGTATGAAAGTAAAATTTCTTCTATTCTCCATTGAGAATAGAAGGTTTTTTGATTGAGTGAGTAAGTTAAAAAAAAGAACGATTTTTTTCTTCATTTTTTTTTATATCAATAACTCAACCAAAATGCAATAAAAATAAATGTCTGTTATGCTTAATATCTTTAGTTTGATCTGTCTTAATTCGGCCCTTTATTCGAGTAGTTTTTTCTTTGCCAAATTACCGGAGGCCTACGCTTTTTTGAGTCCAATTGTAGATTTTATGCCAGTCATACCTCTACTCTTTTTTCTCTTAGCCTTTGTTTGGCAAGCTGCTGTAAGTTTTCGATGAGATCTTTCATCTTGTCCTAAAAAAATGAATGATTTTTTCGAGAAAAATTATTCTAATATTAGAATAATAAATAAGAAATAATTGATAAAATCAGACAAGTCTTACAGTATGAACTCTTGATTCAAAAATATTTATGAATAAGGACAATCCATATCGTCTCATTTTCCGATTATAAGTATTTTTCGTAAATGAAAAACTTTAAGTGGGTATAATAAAATTATTAAAATTATTGATAAGTAAGATAATAATGGATAAGATAATGATAATAATAACTTCATTTTTGATTTATTTTTATTAGAATTTCCATTTTTTTTTTTCGATTTTGAAAAACTACTTGAGTTTTCGACGTCAAATCAAATTTCAAATTCTATTTTATATTATAGGATATATGGTATAAAAATAGAGAATCTATTCTCTTTTTTCCAAAAAAAATAATCTTGGAGATTGTGTAATGCTTACTCTCAAACTTTTTGTTTACACAGTAGTAATATTTTTTGTTTCTCTTTTCATTTTCGGATTCCTATCTAATGATCCAGGACGTAATCCTGGGCGCGAAGAATAAGACTAAAAAGGGGTTATTTGCTTTATTTTTCATCTATCTTTTTTTWTTTTSAAAAAAGATAKAATAAATTCAAAAGAGAAATCAAATAATAAGATTCAGTTATCAATGGAAACGGAAAGAGAGGGATTCGAACCCTCGGTACGAATAACTCGTACAACGGATTAGCAATCCGACGCTTTCGTCCACTCAGCCATCTCTCCCCGTTGAAAATAGTAATAGTCAAATATTAAATATTAAATTTCGAAAAATTTGAAAATTATGTAAAAAATATGTAATAAACTCAAATTAATTAGACTAAAATAAAAAAATTCAAAATATATATAATCTATATATAACATAATATATATATACAAAATATACAAGTTGTATTGTGTAAGACAACATTAAGTACAAGTTTTATTTGAAATTTTCATAATTATATTAAAAAGAAAAAAAAAAGACTGAATATTTAATATTAATTAATAGAAAAATAGAATAGAATATTTAATTAAATACTTCTTCGCCCGAAGGGGACTCTTTTTTGATTCCCACGGCCTGGCCTGATCAATACCTCGCCAGGCCCTTTTTGTTTTAATGAATTCTAGGGATTCTATAGAATAAAGAAAATGATTTAGTTGATAATGATCATAAAAAATTCCTTCAAGAAAAAATAGAACTTTTTTTAGTTATTTAACTATCTTTTTAAAATCTGATTAAAACTCATAAAATCCTCCTACAAAAAGTGTCAATACTCTAAATTTCATGATTCTTTTCGAATCCTGTCTTGATTACATCCAATTTCAGTGTTCGACAAAAGTTTTATTTCGATACAATAATCCAACTGTAGCGGGTATAGTTTAGTGGTAAAAGTGTGATTCGTTCTATTAACCCCTTAATAGTTAAGGGGTCTACCGGTTTGATTACTATTCCGATCAAAAACTTTATTTCTTAAAAGGAATTAATCCTTTCCCTCTCAATGAAAAATTTGAGGAAAATTATACATTCTCGTGATTTGGATCCAAAACTCAATTATATTAGAAAGTAGAATTTTTGGATTATGAAGTTACGAAACATAAAATTTTGTTGAATTGGATGAATACTTCCAATTGAATGAGTATAAGGAAGAGATCTATGGATGAAGATAGAAAAAAGGGTTTCTAATCGTAACTAAATCTTCTAGTTTTTTATAGAGAAGCAAAATAGCTATTAAATGATGACTTTAGTTTACTAGAGGCTTCAATCAACATATTTATTTTTTTAGCTTAGCTCGGTAGAAACAAAAGACTTTTCCTTAGGATTCTCTCAAATAGAAATAGAGAACGAAGTAACTAGAAAGATTGTTAGAATCGCCTCTTCTAGAGGGATCATCTAAAAAGTAAGTTGTTTTGAATTGAATGCATTCATGCAAAAAACTGACATAGATGTTATGGGTGATTTTTTCTTTTGTAATTTTATTCCCGCCTTAGATTAGGGTCTGGGAATTGCTCCTTTTTCCATAAAGGAGCCGAATGAAACCAAAGTTTCATGTTCGGTTTTGAATTAGAGACGTTAAAATTCATAAATCAACGTCGACTATAACCCCTAGCCTTCCAAGCTAACGATGCGGGTTCGATTCCCGCTACCCGCTCCATTCTGTATTAATTAATGCATCATTGAATTAAATACGCAATTCAAACAAAAAATTCACATCTCCCATCACATACAATCCGATTCTTTTTTGGAAACACAAAATAAGAAAAAATCCGAAAAATCGGAATGAAAAGCGTCCATAGTCTAATGGATAGGACATGGGTCTTCTAAACCTTGGGTATAGGTTCAAATCCTATTGGACGCAATTTATTTCCATATATTTTTTTTAGATATCCATGTGAAAAAGGGTATTTTCTTTTTTATTTAATAATACAAAAAATTCAGAGGGATGGATTTCTTTACGCTTGTTCCTGAAGTAGAAAGCGTTCCATCTGTTCTTGAATAGCTTCTTTTAAAAGGGCTTCTGCGTCTTCAGTAAATGTCTTGGTAGAAGATATAATTTCTTGGAACTCCGGTTTATTAGTTTTTACATAAGTACGTAATTCAACAATAAATTTCCTTACTTGCTCAAGTTCTAATGAATCAAGATAACCATTCGTTCCGGTATATATAGTCAATACCTGTTCTTCGACCTTGAGAGGAGCTGATTGGGGTTGTTTCAGTAATTCACGTAATCGTTGCCCTCTTGC